TAATTATTGGAGCTCCAATAATAAAGAAAAAAGAAATAAACTAAGCAATGAATTTTTTAAAAGGGCAAAAGTTCTAGATAAGAAATATAAGAAATATAAGAAATTTATTCCTGTGGATGTATTTGAAAACCGAATTAGATTGTCTAATGATAAGAGGAAAATAAAATATTTAACTAAAATATATGATCCTTTCTTGAATGGACCTTTTCGTGGACAAAGCTTTTCACCATCAATTAAAAATAAAACTTACACAACAAATTCCATTTTGATAAATAAGATTCATGGTCTCCTTCTTTCTATTAATAGTAATTATCCAGAATTTGATAATAGTAATTATCCAGAATTTGAACAGAAAATAGATCAATTTGATAGAAAATTTTTATTAACTGAAATTGGTTTTTTTTTTAACTTAATGAGTCAATTTTCGGAAAAATCCGTATCAAGTTTTAATTTTGACGGACTTTATTTATTTCCAGAACATGAACAAGTAAAAATATATTCCGAAGAAAAAAAAAGAAAAAAAAAATTCTTATTCGAGGCAATTAGAACTGATCAGAACAACCAAACCATTTTTAATAGAAAGAAATGTAGTGGAATAAACGAAATCAGTAAAGAAGTTCCTCGATGGTCATACGAGTTAATCGACGAATTGGAGCAAATGACGGAAAGACTAACAAAAGAGTTTCAGATTCGTTCCCCAAAAGCCGAACGTATGGTAATTTTTAATGGGAATACAGATTCACTGACTTTGAATATTGGTCCTAGAAATGACAATGACGCTATTCCTGAAGTGGACCTAAATCACGAATTTTTTCTAGTAAATTTTTTACGCGAACCAGATTTTGATCGAGATATAATTAAGGGATCTATGCGCCCTCTAAGGCGTAAAATAGCGACAACGAAACTTTCTCAAGGAAATGGACAGCCCCATTCCCCCATTTTTTTGGAGGTGTTAGACCCATTGTATTTTATTTTTGGTGATCTTTTCGATGATCTATCCCAAATTTTCAAAGAAATGTTCAGGAAACCTGGTACTGACAATTCAGAATTTGTGGAGTTTCAGAAAAGGCTTGAACACAAATACGAAGAGGACGCCAAAGACGACGCTGAAATAAGACGTCTAAAAATAGAAGAAGACTGGGAAAGTATTCTATATGGTCTAATAATTAGAAGTTTTGTATTACTAATCCAATCTTTTTTTAGAAAATATATTCTACTACCTTCATTGATAATAACTAAAAATATCATTCGTATCCTATTATTTCAAAATCCCGAATGGTCAGAAGATTTTAGGGATTGGAGCAGGGAAGTTCATATTAAATGCACCTATCAGGGCATTCCAGTATCCCACAAAGAATTGCCAAAAAACTGGTTCGACGAGGGTATTCAGATAAGGATCTTATACCCTTTTGTTCTGAAACCTTGGCACAAATCTAAGGTACAATCTACTGAAAAAAAAAAAAAAAAAGATCCACAGAAAAAAAAATATACTGAAAACAAAAACTTCTGGTTTTTAACAGGTTATGGAACACTAGTAGAATCGTACCTTGATGAGGGTTTCCCAAGAGACCCACTTTCAATTTTTGGTCCCGCTTTAAAAACAATAAGAAAACAATTGAAAAAAGATTTGAAAAAGCGTTTTTTTCTAGTTCTAAAATTTTTAAATGAAAGAAAAAAAGGGTTTCGAACTATGTTAAAAAAAATAGAAAACTGGAACATCAAAAGGATTCTTAAAAGTATTCTATTTAGGTTCAAAATAATAGATGAAACAATAGATGAAACAATAGATGAAACAATAAGTGAAAGCAAAAAAACTTCAACAATCAGTAAGAATAATTCAAAGATTGAGGAATCACCCGTTAAAATGGAATCTATTAATTGGACAAATTCTTCATTCACAGAAAAAAGGATAAAAGATCTTAATGTTAAAACAAAGACAATCATAAAACAAATAGAAACAATGACAGAAGAAAAAAAAGAGGGGATTCTAACTTCAGAGATCAATTTGAATTCGAACAAAACTACTTATGATGCTAAAAGATTAGAATTACAAAAAAATATTTTGCAAATCTTACAAAGAAGATTTGTTCGATTAATACGTAAATCCTTTTCTTTTTTCAAAATTTTCATAGAAGGGGTATACATAGATATCCTTTTATGGATCAGTAGTATTGCTAGGATCCATGGACAACGTTTTCTTGATTTTCTTGAATCAACAGACAAAATACTAAATGTAAAAAAACCCATTTACGACAAAAAAAAAAAAATGGAAGAAAGAGTGGAAAATCGAAGTATAAGTACACTTATGTCGATTGTAGAGAAATCTGAGAATATTAGGAATATGAATTCACAGAATTCTTGGGATGTATCTTCTTTGTCATCTTTGTCACAAGAATATGTATTTTATAAATTATCACAAATCCAATTGAGTAATGGATATAAATTTAAGATAAGATCTATTTTTGAATCTCCTGGAAGATCTTTTTTTCTTAAGAATGAAATAAAGGATTATTTTTTTAGAATACAAGGAACATATAATTCCAAATTAAGACATAAGAAACGTCCCGATTCGTTAATGAATCCATGGACAAATTGGTTCAAGGTTCTTTATCAATATGATTTACCTGAGAAGAAATGGTCGAGATTAGTATCCAAAAAATGGAGGAATAGAATCAATGAACATCGTGTGGCTCAAAATAAAGATTTAGTTGAATATGTTAGTGATTCATATGAAAAAAATCAATTAATTTGGAAAGAATTAATTCTTTCCAAAAAACAAGAACAAGAAGGAGACTTATTAAAAATAGAAATTAAAAACAAAATAAAAAAACAATATAGATATGATCTTTTCTCCTATCAATATCTTCATTTTGCGAATAAGAAAAAATCCTCTATTTATGGATATAGATCACCGCAAGGAAACAAAAACCAAGCGATTTCTTATAATTACAACATCTCTATCCAAAATTATCTAGAAGAATATGATATTCTAGATATGGAAAAAAATATGGAAAAAAATATGGAAAAAAATCTGGATAGAAAGTATTTCCATTTGATCGGAATGAAGATAAAAGGGAAAAAGACTTCTAGACCGAAATTCCTTATTCCCGGATTTTGGTTCTTTTCAAAATTAAGCAAATTTTATTGTGCATATAAGATGAATCCTTGGATCTTACCAATAAAATTCTTTGTTTTGCAGCTTGATAATTTAGAGTTAACAACGGAAGAATACGTGAATACAGTAGATGAAGATCTTAAATCTGTCTCATACTATTATAAAGGATCAGATTCTAAATACAGGACCGATCTAAAGGGAGAACGGGATTTCTTACTATCAAAATATTTGGGTTTTTATTTGCACTGTGATAGTTCCGACGAAGAAATAGGAATGGATAATATCAACTTATTTTGTCTCCTGATTAGAATGAAAAAATTAAAAAAATTTGTAATAATGTCGATTAAAAAGCTAGAGCTAGATATAGAAATGGTGGTTGATTCAATTACGAAGGATTTTTGTTATACAGAATGTAGGGACACTGAGGACTTGAAGGAAAGGCTAATCTTTTTTATTGAACCTATTCGCCTGCCTACAAAAAAGCATGAACAATCTCTTCTATATCAAACCATAAGACTACCGTTGATTCATAAGAGTAAGACGCTAAAAAGTTGGAGTTGGGGTTGGAGTTGGAGTTGGAAAAAGAAAAAAAGTCGTGTTGATCAAAAGATAACAGAAAATAAAGATAAAAATCTTTATGATTTGTTTGTTCCTGAAAATCTTTTGTCCACTAGACGCCGTAGAGAATTGAGAATTCTAACTTGTTTCAATCCTAGAAATAGAAATACTGTGCATAGAAAAACAATAAATGAGAATGAGAATCAAATAAAAAATGTTTCTCAAGTTTTGGCTAAAAATAAAGATCTTGATAGCGAAACAAAAAAACTAATGAATTTTAAATTATTTCTTTGGCCAAATTATCGATTAGAAGATTTAGCTTGTATAAACCGCTATTGGTTTAATACCCATAATGGAAGCCATTTCAGTATATTAAGGATACATATGTATCCTCGATTGAAAGATTAATTTAGAATCTACATTTATCTTCTATATTATCATAATATTTTTTGTAACATATCTGATATGTGAATAAATATATATAAATAAAATTAAATTTATTTATATATATTTATTTATATTTTTATATAAATAAAATTAAATAAAAAAAAGAAATGCGATGGTCTTATTTTTATTTGAAATAGACAAGACAATAGAATTTTTTATTTATTCAATTAATAAATATAGTATTTATTTTTTTATCTATTTGAATTACATTCCTTAATAATATATTAATAATATAATAATATAATTGATTTGAAAAAAAAAAAATAAATATAAATCTGCATTGAATTTGAGTTTCGATTCAAAATGAAATTTACTTGAAGAGTAACTCTATTTATTTTTTTTTTTTAGAACAGTAGTAGGAGTTCTAGCGATCGACTCGCTTTTTTCATATTTTTTTTTTTCATATTTTTTTTTTTCATATTTTTTTTTTCCATTAGGTAACGTTAACGAATTAAAACTAACAAAAGGTAACAAAGATAAAATACGAGCTTGTTTTATAGCAATCGTAATTAATCGTTGTTGTTTTAAGGTTGATCTATTCACGCGTCTAGATAATATTTTTCCTTGGCGACTAATAAGTCGATAAAGTAAACTCATGTTTTTATAATCAATTCGATCCCCCGATTGGATCGGGGACAAACTCCTACGAACAGATTGCTTAGATTTAAGAAAGAGTCGCTTAGATTTAGATTTATCCATGGTTTGTTTATTCCTATACCGAAAATCCCATTTCTTAAAAAAAAAGGATTTGTTTTATTTATATTCTTTTTTTTTATATATTTCTATTTGTTATATACTATTTGTTATATAAGGAAATATATGCTATTTATAGGTTGTTATATATATAATTTATAGAATCTAATTTCTAGAATTTACCTCCTAAGGGTGACACACAAGCAATCCATTTTCTCTATTTCTTTATCTCGACGTGAATCGTATGTTTGCAACAAAAGGGACAGAATTTTCTGAATTCCAATCGATTGGGTGTATTGTGTCGATTCTTTTGAGTAATATATCTAGAAATACCCCTAGATTCCTTATTAACACTCTTTTTATCACAACTGCTACATTCCAAAATAACAGTTATTCGTATATCTTTACCCTTGGCCATGAACCTCCTTTGGTTTTTTTTGATTCACTTAACTCTTCTATTTTAAGATTCGAAGCGAAGAAGAAAAAAGGAACGAAAAAAGTATAAGTTGATAATTCAAAATCAAATTATTAAAGATTTTGTTCCAATTCATTTTATATAGTACAGTAATAATTCAGTAATACAATGATTTAGAACTATATTTCGAATCACAGTACAGTATTTCATTTAAATGTATGATATTATTGACCAAGTATTCTATTACAATTCCATTTATGGTGTGACTCTATTATTAATTTAATAGCAATGGAATTGAATTAATACTTCAATTCCATTGAAACCTGGGAAAAACTCCTAATTTCACGGAGGCCAAATCCACCTTTCTTAAATTAATTTGCTCTTTTTTTTTTTTTCGAACTTATTCTAGTCTAATTAGAAAAAAAAAACGAACGAAGAGGGATTTAATCACAGATATTTTATTGGATCTCTAATCTTTGTCACCCCTTTCCCGTGCCAATAACTAGAATCAAAAAAAGGGGAATGTCAATGCATCCGGGAATAAACGATTGATTTCTATCAAGAGACCTGCTAGAACCGCGAACCATAGAGTACTTGCCACTGGTGCCACAGAGAGATATGTTTTTAGATCTCGCATTTCAAATCCTCCTTCGTTTTTTTTCTTGTAATTTGTAATACATAATAATACAGAATTACATATTAGGAATATGATCAATAATTATACATTCTATTAAAAGAATATTTTCCATTTTTATATTTTTTATTCTATTTTAATTCTATTATTTTAATGCTATTATATATTTATATATATATATATATTATACTCTTTATGTTCTTGTTATTATTATTATACTCTTTATATTGTTAATATTTATATTATATATCCTATCTATTCATCGATATCTTATTTATACGATATAATAAAGTAAAAAAAAAAAAAATGACAGGATATATTCTATATATATATATAATGGAAAAATGTGGAAAACAAGACAAAAAGTCTTTACAATAACAATGGAAACCAATGTAAAGGGATGTAGCGCAGCTTGGTAGCGCGTTTGTTTTGGGTACAAAATGTCACAGGTTCAAATCCTGTCATCCCTATCCCTAACTAGTAGTTATCGTATCAGCAGTAACAATAGATCAATTGCGACCGATTCAAATTGATACATACTCAATATGAATAGTTCTCCATATTGAGTATGTATACATGCAAGATCTATTGCCATCACAAAAAATTCTTTATGAAAAGAAAGCGCTCTTAGTTCAGTTCGGTAGAACGCGGGTCTCCAAAACCCGATGTCGTAGGTTCAAATCCTACAGAGCGTGATTCCGCCCGATTCTTCTTAGATTGAGAATGACACTTAAATCTTAAATATTAAATAATGGGATAACAGTCTAATCAAAAGTTTTAATTTGATCTACTGTGAATTAGTATTAAAACAAAGAAATGGCAGGTCAATAAACAAGAGAGATGTTAATTAAATCAAATATCCAACTGATCACCACGTCGGTATTGTAAATATGCCGTTACAAATAATCCAGCCAAAGTAATAGGAATTAGACCTAACACGATTCCAAATAGAGAAACTTCAATCATTTGAGTTTGGTTGAAAGGAAAAAAAGTGGGGGTAATATCTATCCTTAAATAGGAATCTGTATTGACCGTGAATCTCAATGACCAAGAATTGGCAATTGACATGATAAGGAACTATAGAATATCTAAAAAATTCCAAAATTTACAATTCATCTCAAAATTTCAAATCAAATAAGTCGTATCTTATTCAGACTAATAAAAAGACCCGCGGTTATTGTTAAAACTGCTAGTAGAAAACCGAAATAACTGGTTATAGTGGGCATAAGGAAACTAGATGAAATATGTTCTTTTTATACATATGTTTATAAAGCACTTTCCTAAGTTTCCATTTAGTTTTGAGATAAAAATAGGAAAATAACCAAAAAATACCACTTGAAAGATACAATTGAAAATAATTGATTCATGAATCAATTATTACGGACAAACAAAAATAAAAATCTAGTTACATAGGTACGAAATCAATTCATCATCTGTGACATCTACCCATCCTGTGATTCCAAATCAACAGATTTATTGATCAACTCATGAGTTGAGTAAACTAATCGAATGAAAATATTTTCATTTTTTTATTTTAATAATAATAATTAAAAAAAAGCTCTATCCTTTTACTGGACGACTAATTAATTCAATTCTTGAAAATAAAAAAATAAATTTAATTTTATAGTACTTGATCTC